GAACTAATAACCAATAACCAACTCATTGCTTCGTATTATCTGGATCCAGGGAACCAGTCACTATATGATGTATCAATCATATCGTTGTAGCAACTGAAATTTTTTTCTCAATTTTACATAACATAAAAGAGAAATCAATCATATCATAAAGTTCTGAAGAAAAAAATGGATATGGATAAAAGGAAGGCTGAGAGAAAGAGAAAAAGAAAATATCAATGATATACGATTCCAATATGATGTATGGTCTATGAATTATCTCATATTCATATAAGAGCAATGTAATAAAGCATTAATATGGATTTGTTCATAATTTAGTATTTAGTAATTAGATGTATCTAATTCATAAGAAAAAAAAAGAGCACCGAGTCAATAAAGACTGAGGAGATTGGCTCAGGAACAAATTGAATTTGGAGCTCCATTGCAAAGTTTGGGCCTAGCCATTAATGGAGAAGCGATGGGAACGACAGAACCCGTGACTCCAGAAGATTATATTGAAAATAAATCCTAATGAGTCATTGGGTGGGATGGCGGAACGAACCAAAAACCAATTCATTTATTCTGATAGGTCGTGGGATGACCCTACGAATCAAACAGATATTGAAAGAGTAAATATTCGCCCGCGAAAACTTATTGATTTCTAAGTTTTGGACGATTCAAAAAAAGTAAAAATAATAATTTCTTAATATTATTAGAAATATTAAAAACATTTTATTTATTTAAAGTATCCTAGAAAGTTACTTCGAATTTGATATACATAGAAAAGCAAGATATAACAATTCCTACGTTATAGATTCGATCTCAAAAAATCCCAGAATCCCTTGCATTATTCATTAAATACATATATCTCTAATCTTTTTTTATCGTTTCATTCGCGAGGAGCTGGATGAGAAGAAACTCTCATGTCCGGTTCTGCAGTAGAGATGGCATTGAGGAACAGCCATCAACTATAACCCCAAAAGAACCAGATTCCGTAAACAACATAGAGGACGAATGAAGGGAATCTCTTATCGAGGCAATCGTATTTGTTTCGGCAGATACGCTCTTCAGGCACTTGAACCCGCTTGGATTACATCTAGACAAATAGAAGCGGGGCGAAAATCAATGACACGATATGCGCGTCGTGGTGGAAAAATATGGATACGTATATTTCCAGACAAACCCGTTACAGTAAGACCTACTGAAACCCGTATGGGTTCGGGGAAAGGATCCCCCGAATTCTGGGTATCCGTCGTTAAACCAGGTCGAATACTTTACGAAATGGGTGGAGTATCAGAAATTGTAGCCAGAGAAGCTATTTCAATAGCTGCGTCCAAAATGCCTATACGAACCCAATTCGTTATTGCAGGATAGAACTAGAACTGTGGAACCGAAAGAAAGGGCCTTTATATGATGAAAAAACAAACGAGGTTTTCTTATTTTTTATTTCTGAACAAACAATATTTCTTCTTTTTTTTTAATGCAAAGGGCGAAGAAAAAAATGATTCAACCTCAAACCTATTTAAATGTAGCAGATAACAGCGGGGCTAAAGAATTAATGTGTATTCGAATCATAGGGGCCAGTAATCGACGATATGCTCATATTGGAGACGTTATTGTTGCTGTAATAAAAGAAGCAGTGCCCCATATGCCTCTACAAAGATCAGAAGTGATCAGAGCTGTAATTGTACGTACATGTAAAGAACTCAAACGCGACAACGGTATGATAATACAATATGATGACAACGCAGCAGTTGTCATTGATCAAGAAGGAAATCCAAAGGGAACTCGAGTTTTTGGTGCGATCGCTCGAGAATTGAGACAGTTGAATTTTACGAAAATAGTTTCATTAGCTCCTGAGGTATTATAAAAACTAATAGATGAGACTATGTAGGGTATCTGAAAAATATTCAACTCAAATTACTTAGTAGAATTTAGTAGTAGATTGTGTCTCACGCATATACCTTTAATAATTCAAATAAATAAATAAAAAAGCAGAACAGAACATGTTGATTAGATAAAAATTTGGAGGCACTAATAATTATAGTTCATCATGGGCAGGGACACTATTGCAGACCTAATAACGGCTATACGAAATGCTGACATGGATAAAAAGGGAACGGTTCGAGTCGCATCTACGAATATTACCGAAACCATTGTTAAAATACTTCTACGGGAAGGCTTTATTGAAAATGTAAGAAAACATCGAGAAAAAAATAAATATTTCTTAGTTTCAACTCTGCGACATAGAAGAAATAGGAAAGGACCTTATAGAACTATTTTAAAACGGATCAGTCGACCTGGCTTACGAATCTATTCCAACTATCAACGAATTCCTAGGATTTTAGGAGGAATGGGGATTGTAATTCTTTCTACTTCTCGAGGTATAATGACAGACCGAGAGGCTCGACTAGAAGGAATCGGGGGAGAGATTTTGTGTTATATATGGTAAGTAATCTCTCCGGTATCCGAATAAAATCCGTAACTTTCTATTTGTTTTGTGAAAAAAGAGGAAGGGCGGGCTATCTAAAATCACTCCTCCTCCATTAGTTGATACTTCAAAGGGGGTTATCCGGAATGAAAGACCAAAAATGGATTCATGAAGGTTTAATTATTGAATAACTTCCCAAGGGTATGTTTCGAGTTCGTTTAGATAATGAAGATTTGATTCTAGGTTATGTTTCAGGAAGGATACGACGTAGTTTTATACGAATACTACCGGGCGATCAAGTCAAAATTGAAGTAAGTCGTTATGATTCAACCAGGGAGCGCATAATTTATAGGCTCCGCAACAAAGATTCAAATGATTAGGTGGCTTTTTCAACATCCCTTTCGTTGGGACACAATTCGAGGTTAAAAATTTCAAGAGACTTATTTTCTTCTAAAAAGCGGATTCGTAATTAAAGCAAGGAAAAACAAATTATGAAAATAAGGGCCTCAGTTCGTAAAATTTGTGAAAAATGTCGACTGATCCGTAGGCGGGGACGAATTATAGTAATTTGTTCCAACCCGAGGCATAAACAGAGACAGGGATAATCTTTCTAAAAAAAAAAAAGATTCTCTAAGGTACCCAATGCACAAATTAAAGGATCTGTTTTGACATGAAATGGATATATCCGTATATCTCTGACTCATATTTATGAGATGATAAAATATGATAAAACCCATACCAAAAGTTGGTTCGCGTAGGAATGGACGCATTGGTTCACGTAAGAATGGACGTAGAATACCAAAAGGAGTTATTCATGTTCAAGCAAGTTTCAACAATACCATTGTAACGGTTACAGATATACGGGGTCGGGTGATTTCGTGGTCCTCCGCCGGTACTTGTGGATTCAGGGGCACAAGAAGAGGAACACCATTTGCTGCCCAAACTGCAGCAGCAAACGCTATTCGTACAGTAGTAGATCAAGGTATGCAACGAGCAGAAGTCAGGATAAAAGGTCCTGGTCTTGGAAGAGATGCAGCATTACGAGCCATTCGCAGAAGTGGTATACTATTAAGTTTTGTCAGAGACGTAACTCCTATGCCACACAATGGATGTAGACCGCCTAAAAAAAGACGTATATAGCAATTAGAATTGAACGTATTTCAAGAGAAATAAATGATTCAATGATCTGATCAAAAAAATTACTATGCTTCGAGAGGAAGTAGCAGTATCTACTCGGACACTACAGTGGAAGTGTGTTGAATCAAGAACAGACAGTAAGCGTCTTTATTATGGCCGTTTTGTTCTATCTCCGCTTATGAAAGGTCAAGCCGATACGATCGGCATCGCGATGCGAAGGGCTTTACTTGGAGAAATAGAAGGAACATGTATAACACATGCAAAATCTGAAAAGATACCACACGAATATTCTACCGTAGCCGGTATTGAAGAATCGGTACATGAAATCTTAATGAATTTGAAAGAAATTGTATTGAGAAGTAATTTGTATGGAACTTGCGACGCATCCATTTGCTTCAAGGGTCCTGGAACCATAACTGCTAAAGACATCATCTCACCACCTTCTGTGGAAATCGTTGATACTACACAGCATATAGCTAGCCTGACGGAACCGATCAATTTTTGTATTGGATTACAAATCGGGAGGAACCGAGGATATCGTATGAAAACACCAAATAACGCTCAAAAAGGAAGTTATCCTATAGATGCAGTATTCATGCCTGTTCGAAATGCGAATCATAGTATTCATTCTTATGGGAATGAGAATGAAAAACAAGAGATACTTTTTATCGAAATATGGACGAACGGAAGTTTAACTCCTAAAGAAGCCCTTCACGAAGCCTCCCGTAATTTGATTGATTTATTTATTCCTTTTCTACATGCGGAAGAACAAAACATCAATTTAGAGGACAATCAAAATGGGGCAACTTTACCCCTTTTCATCTTTCATGATGAATTGACTAAACTAAAAAAAAACGAAATAGCATTGAAATGGATTTTTATTGACCAATCAGAATTGCCTTCCAGGACCTATAATTGCCTCAAAAGGTCCAATATACATACATTATTAGACCTTTTGAATAAGAGCCAAGAAGATCTTCTGAAAATTGAACATTTTCGAATAGAAGATATAAAACGGATATTGGGCATTCTACAAAAGCATTTCGTAATTGATTTACCGAAGAATAAGTTTTAAATTTCATTTGAAAGTTGAAATCCATTGGATTGGATGGATTTCGTCTTTTTTTTCTTTGTATTTCAATTTCTAAAGAAAAAATGCAGCATAGGTTTTGAGTCTTCAGTATGATCTGTATATTTGGAATAGACCCAGAAGTAAATTGAATAAATGTACGTATCTAGGGAGGATTCACTTTGAAGTGACTATTCCCTAGATACAGAGGTTGTGTTATTTATTTCACGGCGGAATCAATTTAAAAAAGGCCTAAAGTTAGAGATTTATCAATAGGTAATGTTGCTCCAATACCCAACCAAAGGGCTACTGCGGTACCAATCAAAAAGACGGTTGTAGCTACTGGACGGCGAAATGGGTTTTGGAATTTATTAACATTCTCCAAAAAAGGTACTGTTAATAATCCGGCCGGCACTGAAGCCATTAAAAGAACACCCAATAACTTATTTGGCACTGTACGGAGTATTTGAAATACGGGAAAAAAGTACCATTCGGGTAATATTTCCAAAGGGGTTGCAAATGGATCTGCGGGTTCACCAATCATTGACGGTTCTAGAACTGCTAAACCTACGTTACATGCAATAGTACCCAAAATTACTACTGGAAAAATATATAAAAGATCATTGGGCCATGCGGGCTCGCCATAATAATTATGACCCATCCCTTTTGCCAATTTAGCTCTTAATACAGGATCATTCAAATCAGGTTTCTTTGTTATTGGGATAGGTGAATTCTTACGGATCCATCCCCCGAAAGAACCGGACATGATAATTTTTCATCATCCGGCTCGAGCACGAATCAAAGGAATCAAAGAGATCCGTAGAAAATCTATATGTCATCCAGATCAACACATATATGACTCTATCAAAAAAAAAATTTACTGGATGCAATGTAATTTTCTGGAATTGCAACTACCCCTTGAAATGATTCAGTTTTTACAATTCCCGGTAAATGCTCAACACCCAAGTGGGCTTACAAAAATTATTCTGCTCAAGTGCTTTTTGGGTCGTCTTATGCCTTGTTATTGGCGTTTATCCCAAAAATATTTCAAATCGTCTTACATACAAAGGATTTACTTGTTACTAAATATAGTTTAGCCTGTGTTTTTCTTTAGATCCCCTGTTTCACTCTGATAGTATGATAGGTCGGAATCAATGCAGAGGAAATGAATGCATTTCAATACTATATTAAGTAAGTGAAATGGAATAGATAAAACAAAATCTGTATCGTGCCACATTACTTATTTTACTGGATCTTACAGAGCCTATTCATGCACAACATGATTTAATTCGGGTCTAATCATAGAAAAAGTTCTCCTGAAGCGAACCAGCCTATCTTATGTATGGGGCTTACGTGGTGGTTAGAACAGAGACACATTTAGTTATAAATTCCAATGTGGCGGAGAAAATCATATATCTGCATGGGCCAATCAATAGTTCAAGTCGCACACTCCCATAATCCATATTCTCTGCGTAGAATCCACTTCAACTATTCGTATCAAATAAGTAATACAATACAATATTGCAATTGCAGAGTTGAAGGGAAATATCCAAACACATGTCTTATTTTTTTTTTTCAATAATCCATATTTGTAGCAATGAAATACTATTATTCCTACCCAAATTGATAGATAATTGATTACAAATATCTAGGATCCGCCTTTTCTATACGCTATAAAGGACCGGAAATACCTTGCTTACGTATCATTAAGAAGTGCATTAACATAAATACGGCAGTAAGAAGAGGTAATACAAAAGTATGTAAACTATAAAAACGAGTCAAAGTAGATTGACCCACACTAGCGCTTCCGCGTAATAACTCGACCAAGGGCGATCCTATTACAGGGATAGCGTCAGGTACGCCTGTTACGATTTTGACTGCCCAATAACCAATTTGGTCCCAAGGTAAGGAATAACCAGTTACACCAAAGGATGCGGTCAATACACCAAGAATCACACCCGTAACCCAAGTCAATTCACGAGGCTTTTTAAATCCACCGGTGAGATACACACGAAATACGTGCAGGATCATCATTAGGACCATCATACTTGCCGACCATCGATGAACTGAGCGGATTAACCAACCAAAGTTAGCTTCAGTCATTATGTATTGAACCGAGGTAAAAGCCTCGGTAACGGTTGGACGATAGTAAAAAGTCATGGCAAATCCCGTAGCTACTTGTACTAAAAAACAAGTAAGCGTAATACCTCCTAGACAATAAAATATGTTGACGTGAGGAGGAACATATTTACTAGTTATATCATCTGCAATCGCCTGAATTTCGAGACGCTCTTCGAACCAATCATATACTTTATTGAGATAGGTAAACCAAAGGAACTCCCCCTCCGAGAACCATATATGAGAATTTCATCTCGTATAGCTCAAGCAAAAACACCCCAATACCGGTTGCAACAGATATGTAATAGGAAGTTTGAAACTTCTTCTTAGTACTCCATTCAATTTTCTCTGTAAATAGCAAATACGAAGAAGCAAAAAACCTAAAGCTATTCTTTAGTTTTATGATGATAATGCCAAAATATCAAGTCAGCTCATTCATCTTTATGTTGATTGTTACAGGCCTCTTGAATTTTCTCTGTCTCTATTTTTTTTTATTGTTTTTATTTGTGTATTATATATATAATGTGGATTTTTTTGTTTATTATTGATAGGAATTTTCTTGTTGAGACCCCATAAATCGATTGAAACCTTAGATTCATACTAGAACCACGATGATTGAATAAAGCCCCCAACCCAAGCTAAGCCCAAAGGTTCTCTGAGTAAGAACCATTGGATCATCACTTATTCACTGAATAGGTGAAATGACTTGACTCAAAATCCAGATAAACTTTTGTATTTGTCTGTTGATCAAAATAAGCAAACAAATAAGCATAAAAATAATTTTGAAAGAAGAACAATCCTTCGCTTTATAATTATTAAATATTAAATCCTTAGAAATTTTTGAGTCCGGTCACGAGGTCTGAATAGTAGGTATGAATCATAGTTCAAATATTTCTTTTCTTGATCTATTTCATTCCATATATTCCGTGCTCCGGATACTACAATCAATATCCGACGAGGCAGAACCCATCTCTTTCAAGATGACAGACCCATTCTCTGTATTATCAATAGGATCAATTATAACAAGTCACACACTCATATTCCGGAAATACCGAAACAAAGGAATTTCGCGGTCGAACTGCCGGAAGGGCCTATAAATCCTAGTCCTAAGTGATTCAGTTTGAATTGAAAAGCCCGGACTTAGTGATTCTTATAGACCTAATTCATTGAAATTCCATCCAATAAAACAGAAGAGTTATAAATCTCCAAAATAATAGATAGGAATACCGCAAATAGAGCCATTGCGACACCCATCAAGGGGGTAGTTCCCCATCCAGGAGCTACTTTACCATATTCCGAATTCAATGGTTTCAATAAATTTCCTAGACCTGTTTGTCTTGGTCTTGGACCAGATCTAGAATTACCCTCAACGGTTTGTGTAGCCATAAATCCTATTGCATTGGTTGAGATCTGTTGACTTTGTATACCATTCCGTTGTAAATAAACGATCTTATCATAGATCCATTGTGGTCTTGAAATTATATAATAATGGAAACAGCAACCCTAGTCGCCATCTTTATATCTGGTTTACTTGTAAGTTTTACCGGGTACGCCTTATATACCGCTTTTGGGCAACCCTCTGAACAACTAAGAGATCCATTCGAGGAACACGGGGACTAGTCGAAGTAAAGTAATGAGCCTCCCAGTATGGGAGGCTCATTACTTTACTTCTACTTCAATTGAGATAATAAAAAATCATTTTTTAGTCGGAACCTTAGGTGGTTCTCGAAAAAAGATAGCGAAAAAAATGATTCCTAGAGTCGAGACTAAGAGGAATGTATAAACCAATGCTTCCATAAATAAATTTGATCGTGGTTTACAATTATAGCTTCCACACCTGTTCATTTGGTTTGGGATTATCTCCCAAAAAAAGAAAAGACAAAAGTCAAATAAAAAGCAGCGATTTAGCTCAAAATTTCTCTCGTAACCTATATAAAAGTTAAATCACAAAAATACAATCAATAGAGGCGAAAGATACCAGATCAATGTTGTATCAGACTGCCTGTCTCCTTGTAGTAGGATCCCCAAGTTTTTGGAATGCTCCAAATTCCACTTGAGCATCCAAATCCGGGTCAATACCAGCAAAAACATCTCTGAACAAGGTTCTAGCTCCATGCCAAATGTGTCCGAAAAAGAAGAGCAAAGCAAATGAAGCATGCCCAAAAGTGAACCAACCTCTCGGACTGCTACGAAAAACACCATCGGATTTCAAAGTAGCACGATCTAATTCAAAAATTTCACCTAATTGAGCGCGTCTAGCATATTTTTTCACAGTTGCAGGATCATTATAACTGACTCCATTGAGTTCGCCGCCAAAGAACTCAACAGTTACTCCTACTTGCTCGACACTATACTTAGATTCTGCCCTTCTAAAAGGCACATCGGCTCTCACAATTCCGTCTCCATCTACCAAAACCACTGGAAATGTTTCAAAAAAGGTAGGCATACGACGTACAAAAAGCTCACGCCCCTCTTTATCTCTAAAGATAGGATGCCCTAACCATCCAACAGCTATTCCATCCCCGTTGTCCATTGAGCCCGCTCTGAATAATCCCCCTTTTGCTGGATTATTGCCGATGTAATCATAAAAAGCTAATTTTTCGGGAATTTTAGACCAAGCTTCTGATAAATTCTGATTTTCCGCTAGTCCGGCACCAACCCTTCGATATATTTCTTGTTGGAAGTATCCCTGATCCCATTGATAACGAGTGGGGCCAAATAATTCGATGGGGGTAGTTGCTGAACCATACCACATAGTTCCTGCAACAACAAAAGCTGCAAAAAAGACAGCAGCAATACTACTGGAAAGGACAGTTTCAATATTACCCATACGTAATCCTTTGTATAGGCGTTGGGGCGGACGGACACTAAGATGAAATAGGCCCGCCAATATGCCCAATGTCCCCGCTGCAATATGATGAGAGGCTATCCCTCCCGGAACAAAAGGGTCAAAACCTTCTACGCCCCACGCAGGACTTACAAATTGTACTTTTCCCGTTAGTCCATAAGGGTCGGACACCCATATTCCAGGACCATATAAGCCTGTTACATGAAATGCACCAAACCCAAAGCAAGCTAACCCTGAAAGAAATAAATGAATTCCAAAAATCTTTGGCAAATCCAAAGAAGGTTTTCCTGTACGTTCATCACGGAATATTTCTAGATCCCAATACACCCAATGCCAGATGGCTGCCAAGAAGCACAAGCCAGAAAACACAATATGCGCTCCGGCCACACCTTCGTAACTCCAAATACCCGGATTTGTTACAGTCCCTCCTGTGATACTCCAACCGCCCCATGAATTGGTTATTCCTAAACGAGTCATGAAGGGTATAACGAACATACCCTGTCTCCACATTGGATCAAGAACGGGGTCAGAGGGATCAAAAACTGCTAATTCGTATAGAGCCATTGAACCTGCCCACCCAGAAACTAGAGCTGTATGCATTATATGGACAGCAAGCAATCGACCGGGATCATTCAATACGACAGTATGAACACGATACCAAGGCAAACCCATTAAAATACCCCTTTATCAAAGAAAACTAGACACTATGTAACTTTATCGCATTGGAAAAGACTATGCTATAGACTTCTGCTTTTCAGTGGATTATTTCGGAGCAAGGGTTCATATTTATTTTATTCCATTTTGTTGGTAATAATGGAACAATTCTGTTTGTAGGAACAAAGAAAAGCAGATCTATTCTATACCCGATAAGTACCAATACGCAATGGGAGGATTGGCCCCCTTTATCTATGCATTTGTTCATAGAAACTTGTTTGGCATTCGAACAGCCATAAGATTTTTCTTTTATTCGTCTTCCTATACGAATACGAACTTTTCAATCTTCTGAAAACAATAAGTTACGTTTCCACATTAAAGTTAAATCTAATACTTAACTCTTTTGTCTTTGCATTTGATGCCTATTGGTGTTCCAAAAGTACCCTTTCGGAGTCCGGGAGAGGAGGATGCAGTTTGGGTTGACGTATAGTGCGACTTGTCAGCCATATTGGGTCATATGGGATTTCCCCGTTCGTTCTCGCCCCCGATCGAGATACCCCTGCTTCGCCAAAAAATTGATTAAAACATCAAGAATTTGGAGCGTGAAGTGCAATTAGATCAATTTTTGAGGGATCAATAGTAATATTTTCAATTAGAATAATTTATGGTTGGCTTGGTTGGACCAATAAAATGAAGTATCCAGGCTCCGTTCAGAAAACACTCACCTTCACTTGGTAAGGTAATATGGGTATGATTACCACTTGTATCAGAAAAGCTTCCTAACTTATACCCTATCAGCGATCTCAAACTGCTAATCAATGAAAAATATGATGACTACATCAATCAAAAGAAGGAAGTAAATGAATTGGAAAAAGGTCGTATCAAAAATAAGCGGTATTTAGATCATTTGTTCTATATGTACAAATCGAAATCGGTTAGATCTTTACCCGGAGTAGAGCATAAACCTAAAAAAATTGAGGAGGCCCATTCAGGAACAAGAAAATTACATCGTAATTTGGAGATGAAACAATACATCAATGAGAGGTTAATTTGAGATAAGTTTATAGGAGGTATAAAAAAAGTCCTTCTATAATATAAACCAGCACATTGATTTTTTTTGAGCCGTATGCATTCAAAGGTGCGTGTACGGTTCTTAGGGGATGAAATTTTGTCCTATCCTAATCAACCGACTTTATCGAGAAAGATTACTTTTTTTAGGCCAAGAAGTTGATAGCGAGATCTCGAACCAACTTATTGGTCTCATGGTATATCTCAGTATAGAGGATGAGACCCGGGATCTTTATTTGTTTATAAACTCGCCCGGCGGATGGGTAATACCCGGAGTAGCTATTTATGATACTATGCAATTTGTGCCACCCGATGTACATACAATATGCATGGGATTAGCCGCTTCAATGGGCTCTTTCATTCTGGTCGGAGGAGAAATTACCAAACGTCTAGCATTCCCTCACGCTTGGCGCCAATGAGTTTTTTTATTGGATAGAAATAAAGAAGACTATGCCTTCGCCGTATGGAATATGAATACGAATATTGAGTAATAATAGCATGGCATTTCGAGTTCGGTATGGGCAAACCTTTAATTATTGTTTTTCATAACATGAGATTGTGTATCGGGAGAGTAGTATGAGACAAAAGATATTTCCGATTTTCTTATCTATCGGGAGTTCATTTCAGCGTCACAATTTTTTGTTTTCACACCAGAATTCTTTTTCTAATAGTTATGTTGAGTACTAAAAAAAAACAAGATAATTTTTCCTTCTTTGATTCTTTGATCGGATCAAAAAGAAACTTTGGGATTGCTGAATCACAGACGAGAAAAATTCTAAATTCAATATCGAAAGCAACGGAACCATCATAGTATTTTTTAACTCCACCGAAAGGAAGGGTGGTAAATGGATCACTTAACGATCTGGATTTGATAGATCCTATTTCTCTTTTTCGCGCTGGAAGCGAAAGAGAAATTCCATTGTGGAGCCGTATGCAATGCACACTAAATGCCTGTACGGTTGTTCAATCCTATATCTATAGATATTTTTTATTCTTCTTGTTATTCTTTATCTCTTTCCGTCGCCCGATCATATGAGATAGAGGAATACTTCGTTATTTGATATCATCAGGGTAATGATCCACCAACCTGCTAGTTCTTTTTATGAGGCACAAACGGGAGAGTTTGTCCTAGAAGCGGAAGAACTGCTGAAACTTCGCGAAACCCTCACCAGGGTTTATGTACAAAGAACGGGCAACCCCCTGTGGGTTGTATCCGAAGACATGGAAAGGGACGTTTTTATGTCAGCAACAGAAGCCCAAGCTCATGGAATTGTTGATCTTGTAGCAGTCGAAAATACGGGGGGTCTTGTGTAAATCTTTGATTCCACCTCAAATAATAAATAATTCGAATGAACTGCGATTTTATATTTTATTTTCTTACCAGGTTAAATTAAAATAAGGTAAAATTTGAATTAGAGAATAGAAGAAGTTCATAATCATCTGGTTAGGAGCGATCTAAACCAACCCTTTTTGTATACGATTCATCATGCCAACTATTAAACAACTTATTAGAAACACAAGACAGCCAATCAAAAATGTCACAAAATCCCCCGCTCTTCGGGGATGTCCTCAGCGTCGAGGAACATGTACTAGGGTGTATGTGTGACTCGTTCAGATCATGAGCTGGAATAAAAAAGGAAATATTTTCCCAGTATCAATGACTAGGAAGGAATTCTTTCATTCATTATCTAAAAAAAGACCTCCATTGCGTATGAAATTTATTTATGGTTTCCATTGGTGCAAATCCAATCACCTTAATAGGAGATGATAAGCAATTCCCCTCTGGTAGCAAATGGTTATCCATTAAGCGGGGACTTTAGTATTTAAGAAGCAGAAAAGTAGTACTCTCGCTCTTGCACGAACGGCTTAATAGGGTCAGCTACCTAGCCAACTTTCATAATTAAATGCCGTTACTGTATGGGTAGATCTCATTGTGAAAAGATCTATTATTGAACAATTCATGGGTAGAGTCAAAGAATGTGAACTGTACAAGTTACTACTAACATTGCTTAAATTAAATGGGGAAGCGACTCCGGTGTATAGAGAGAACCTCACCGTTTACGAAGTAACCATAGAAACGATGGAACCCGCTATTTTTTTATCCATTTACCTTTAACTACTTAATTTATACTTTGTTTGATACTAAAACTCGATCTTAAATTGAAAATTGAGTTTTTTTGATACCTAGTACTAGTAGCGATACAATTTAAATTTTTTATTTCGAGGTGAAATGCCCGTAAAAAATCGTGGTTGGGAAGGTCAGAGTAGCAAAAGCCATTGGAATTTTTATTTTATACATCGGAAGAATCCGTTTTGTTATTAATAGACCGGGAAAGGGAAAAAGAATAACTAAAAGAAAAGAAATCAATTAGTTATTCATTAAAGTTTAAATTAATTCAATGACCAGAATTAGACGAGGATATATAGCACGGAGACGTAGAACAAAAATTCGTTTATTTGCATCAACTTTTCTAGGGGCCCATTCAAGACTTACTCGAACTATTATTCAACAAAAAATAAGAGCTTTGGCTTCTTCTCATCGAGATAGGGGCAGACAAAAGAGAAATTTTCGTCGTTTATGGATCACTCGGATAAATGCAGTAATTCGAGAGATTAGGGTATCCTATAGTTATAGTATGTTCATAAATGATCTGTACAAGAGGCAGTTGCTTCTTAATCGTAAAATACTTGCACAAATAGCCATATCAAATACAAATTGTCTTTACACGATTTCCAACGAGATCATTAAATAAGAGATTGGGGGGAATCCGCCGGAATGATTTAAAGTAAAGAAACAGAGGTCCCCGGAGCTTTTTCTCCGGGAAGGTTTAGTAAAAATTGATTATGATAAAGTAGTAAAAATAAACGAACACGTTTCCATAAAAAAATATTTTTTTTTTTACTTTTTTTACGACGTGTCAATCCAATCTGAATTCTCGAATTTTTCGAACAAAATATCAACCCCGGTTGGGATTCGGATTGGAATTTTGATTCAATCAATTGAGAAGTAATCCTATTTCTTTCGCGTTCGAGGACCTGTAGTTCTAGGAGTAGACTCAGTTCTCTCAAATTGTTTCTCATTATTAAGAAAAGGTAACGAAGATAAAATACGAGCTTGTTTTATAGCAGTAGTAATTAATCGTTGTTGTTTCAAAGTCAATCTATTCACTCGTCTAGATAATATTTTTCCTTGCTCACTAATAAATCGACTAATTAAACTCATGTTTCTATAATCAATTCGATCCCCCGATCCGATTGGGGGCAAACGCCTACGAAAAGATCGCTTGGATTTAAGAAAAAGCTTGGATTTATCCATGGTTTATTCCTTATCTCTAAAATCCTATTTCTTAATTCTAATTTTTGATTTGACAGAAATAGGAGTTGATTGGTTTATGGTTTTTTGAATATTATTATATGTAATTTTTACGGATTTGGTCCACTTTCTTGAAGGGAGGGTACAAACACGCTCTATTTTTTTATCTCCCCATGAATCGTATGTTTGTAACAATAGGGACAGAATTTTCTCAATTCCAATCGACTAGGCGTATTGTGGCGATTCTTTTGGGTAATATATCTAGAAATGCCTGGTGATTCCTTATTAATATCGTTTCGGACACAACTGTTACATTCCAAAATAACTCTTATTCTGGCATCTTTACCCTTGGCCATGAACCTCCTTTAAATTTTGGATTCACTCAATTCTTTCATTTTCGATCCAAAACGAAAAAAAAAAGAAGTTGCTGACCCGAAATCAAATTATGTTATGAAAGATTTCGTTGCAATCAATAAAGAAAAATTAAGAATTAAGTAATACAAAGATTTCTAACTATCAATATAATCTCAGCATAGTATTTCGTTTAAGTATCTCGTATGATTTTGTTGCCCTCGACCCGATTTCCAGTTCCGTCGTTCTCCCTCCATTAATTCGAGCCAAAAAGTTTCAATGCGATTGCGATTGACTCCACCTTTTTATCTTTCTTTAAAAACTACCAAAAGACCAAAACAAAGAAAGAAAAAGGGGATTAGTCACAGATAATTTATCTCTAATCTTCTTAAGTCCTTCGCATGCCAATAACTAGAATGAAAAAAAGGGGAATGTCAACGCATCCGGGAATAAGCGATTGATCTCTATCAATAAACCTGCCAAAGAACCGAACCATAGAGTACTTAGTACAGGTGCCACAGAGAGATATGTTTTTATATCTCGCATTGAAAATCCTCCTTTTTTATTGTAATACATATATGATTAGATGCATATGTAGTTAAGGATCACTTGTATTTGTACGTGAAATTCCTAACTAAAATGGCTATATAAAATTACCTGGTAGATTAGATTTTCCTTTCCTTACAAGAACAAGAATCTTTCCTTTTTCGGAACATTACCACTAAAGTTTTATTTATATGTTGGGTTTCATTTCATATGTATATAATTCTTTTTTATTATATGTTATATGAGCCATGAGACCAAAAATAATAACTGACAAGAACATTTGTATATCAATGGAGTAAATAATGACGTGGAAAACAAGACGCGGATTCTCTACAATGACACTGTAGTCCAATTTAATTGAAAGGGATGTAGCGCAGCTTGGTAGCGCGTTTGTTTTGGGTACAAAATGTCACGGGTTCAAATCCTGTCATCCCTACCTATTACTTATCCTATGGGCATTAACGAAGGATCAATAGCGATCAATGAAAATAAAATTGGACATACCTAATCTTTGAGTTTATGATATGATACTATAAACGCGTGCAAAATTTATGGGGGTCCAATTAAAATCCTTTTCTTTACGATCTTATCGAGTGTGATAAGAAAGCGCTCTTAGTTCAGTTCGGTAGAACGCGGGTCTCCAAAACCCGATGTCGTAGGTTCAAATCCTACAGAGCGTGGTTTCACTCTTCTTATTCTTAGGTCGATAATTACAATAAAATGACTTTATTGACTTGAAAAGCAATCTGAATTTGACCTCCTCCTTATCTTTAATCCGCAGGAGGTCAATCAAAGAAAAAGAGATGTTTGTTACTTAATCAAAGGTCCAACTGATCCCCACGCCTATATTGTAAATATGCAGTTACGAATAATCCAGCCAAAGTAATAGGAATTAGACCTAACACGATTCCAAATAGTAAAACTTCAATCATTTTAACTTGTTTGAAAGAGGAAAAAGGGGTAGGTAATATCTATTTCTAAATATTAATCCAAATCAATCATGAATCTCAATAACCAAGAATTTACAATTGCCATGGGAGTAACTATAATCGGGACTCTCACAAAAACATTTATTTTTTTTTTTTTAATTTTTCATTCAGTCAATTTTAAATAAGTCGTATCTTGTTCAGCCCAATAAATAGAGCTGAAGTTATAGTTAAAGCCGCCAGTAGAAAACCGAAATAACTAGTTATTGTAGGCATGAAAAAGCTAACTGAGATACATTTTATTTATACATATGTTTATGAAACACTTACCTAATTTTCTTTTTTTATAGATACGAAGATAATAAAAAAGACCAATTGACAAAAAAAGTCCCAATGGAATTGAAAGTTTTTACTTTTTGAGTCATTATTCATTCTAAATAAGTGGCACTAATAAAGATCAAGTAACATAAGTAAAAAAAGCTTAATTCATTATCTATGACATCTACCGATCGCAAAATTCCGGATTCATTGAGCAACTCTTGAGTTCTGGAGTCAAATAATAGTAATAAGAATTTTGTCATGGAACAATAAAAAGGGAAACTCTCCGTTAATCACTATGAAATAAATAAAATTTTGAAAATCCTTTCTATTTTCGTCGTTTATACTCTTTTTAAATAGAGTATTGACTCTATTTTCGATTTTTGAACAAACGGCCTTCTAACAAAAATACCCTTTGATTTGAACTCGTTATATTCAGTAGTAGGTTCGTTAATTGCACATAATATCTCGCATGAAAAGAAATAATGTATGATTGCTCGCAAAATGAAAATAAAAGAAAACTTGTATTTTGGTTCAATTTCAATTCACTTTGTTGTTTTTTAAGGCCTGTAATCTCATTATCTTTTACTTATAGTTATAGGATAGATTTTACATTCCATTTTCCATCTTATGTAGTCCCACCCTTTTAGATAGCTCAAGAGGAAGCTTTGCCTATAATTCAATAACGTTTAATACAAGAACGATTGTCTCGCAAATATTGTTTGTGCCGTTTTTTTCATCGAGT